AATGGGATGCCCTAATACGTTACAAAATTTCGCTTTAGCCAATGATCCAAGCAGAGTAATAATAGGAACTAGTGTATCGAGTTTCTTCATAGCATTATCTATTAGAAATGAATTTTCTAACATCTGACTCCATACCACTGAAGAATTTAGTCGCACACTTGAAATATAGCCCAAAAAGTCAAGAGAACGTTTGGCTAATTGGTTTATATAGATCCTTTCTGGTTGTGACCACACATAAAAATGACATTGCCAAAAATTGACAAGGTAATATTTCCACTTATTCATCAGAAGTGGCGTATCTTTTGAAACCAGAATTGATTTTCCTTGATATCTAACATAATGCATCAAAGGATCCTTGAAGACCCGTAAGATAGCCGAAAAATAATTAGCAAACACTTTGACAAGATGTTCTTGTTTTCCATAGAAATATATTCGCTCAAAAAAGACCCTATAAGATGTTAATCGTATATGAGAAGATTGGTTACGTAGAAAAAGGAAAATGGATTCGTATTCACATACATGAGAATTATATAGGAACAAGACTAATCTTCGATTTCTTGTTGAAAAAAAAGAAATCAATTTTTTTGGAGTACTTAGACTATTCCAATTACAATACTCATGAAAAAACAACCGTAATAAATGCAAAGAAGAGGCATCTTTCACCCAGGAGCGAAGGATTTGAACTAAAATTTCCAGATGGAGGGGATAGGGTATTAATACATCTGACACATAATTAAAATGTGGGAATTTATCCTCTAAAAAGGGAAATATTGAATGAGTTGATCGTAAATTATAAGATTTTTTGATTTCCGCCTCTTCTAAAGAAGATACTAATCGTAGGGAAAAAGGAATTTCCACAATGACTGCAAACCCTTCTGATAGCATTTGAGAATCTAAATTTTTGCTGTACCCCAAAAATTGATTTTTGGTACAATAATTAGTGGAAAAAAAAAGATTCTGTTGATACATTCGAGTAATTAAATGTTTTACCATTAGTAAACTAGATTTTTTGTCATAACCAAAATTTTCCAACAAAGTGGATCCGTTTAAAAAATGATCATGAGAAAATGCATAAATATACTCCCGAAAGATAAGTGGGTATAGGAAGTCTCGTTGCCTAGATTTCTCAAGTTCTAAATATCCTTGAAATCCCTCCATTTAAAATTAGATTTTTTCCGAGGATACTATAATGGATTTTGGGGGTTATCAAATGATACATAGTGCGATACAGTCAAAACAAGGTATTACAGTAAAAAAATAATAAGAATAGATACCTCGTAAACAGGTAAGACTCATCAACGGACTCTCTATCCTCTCTTTTCTTTTTCCATCTAATAATGGGTTTCTATTTTAGGATAAAAAAAATGGTTAAAAATCCTTTCTTTTTTCAACCCAATCGCTCTTTTGATTTTGGAAAAAAAAGCTCTTTATCAATATACTGCTTCTTCTACACATTCCCCTCTACCCCCTAATGTAGAATAACTAATAGTTAGGACTTATAATAAAATCGATAATCCACTCATTAGAAAAGTCCTTCCCGCATTAAGCACTAATATAGTTTTAACGTCTAATTAGATCGGGTAATCATTCGAATTAAGAACATAAGCCCGTTACTTTTTATTTCTCTATAATTGGAGCATAAGGCTCTATCCATTTATTCATTCGACCCGACTTTACTTTTTTTCCGCATCAAGAATTCAAACAAGGTTTGGACCAATCTGGTAAGGTAAAAAGATTACCAGAATTTTCCATTGCTACGACATGCTGCTTTTTCCATTCATTCCTTTCAGGATCAGTCGCGGTCTTAAAAACTCTACCGATAGTATGGACGAATCTGTTACTTCATACAAATGTGTAAAAGATGCTAGCCGCACTTAAAAGCCGAGTACTCTACCATTGAGTTAGCAACCCCCAAAAATATTAAAAATTTTTTTGTGTAGATACAATCGGAATCAAAATAAAAAAAGAAATTAAATTACACGACGTAATCAAAATATTCAAAAAAAATATATATAAAAATTTCGAATTGATTATGAACATAAAAATGAACAGACCAGAGGAAAATACAATGATTTTTCAACTAAGAATCTAGAAAAAATCAAAACAAAAAGGCTATACCACCTCTTGGTTGTTATGTTATTACTTATTATCTTATCCATTTTAGTGAATTTAAAAAAATTTTAAAACTTCTTATATCACACATTATATCAAACAAAAGTAACTTTTTGTATCACAGAAAATGCAATAAGACCATCGTGTGAGTGAAGTAAAAAAAGCCAAGGTCATGAAAGGGAGATAACTAGCTCCATTTATGCACGATCGGATTATATTTGTTTGATACACTGTTGTCAATATGAATGTGAATAGTGAAAAAAAGACCACAATAGGGAAAACAAAAGAATTAAAAATTAATAAAAATATTTAAATTTGATACACTGTTGTCAATATGAATGTGAATAGTGAAAAAAAGACCACAATAGGGAAAACAAAAGAATTAAAAATTAATAAAAATATTTAAATATAATAAATAAGAGAAAATAATTAAAAAAACTACGGACTTGTATTGGATCGGCACTATAGAGATAATCAACATAGATAGAAATAAAAGATGTAGGCGAAAAAAGAAATTAAGGAAGAAGTATAAAAAAATATCGGATTTATTCAATCACTAAATATAAGTAGCTAAAAAAACTTAATCCCCTTTTTTTATTTGTTCATAGAATTGCAACAAAACCACCCCATTAATGGGGTAATGTACAAATTTTTATTTATAGTATAGAACCAATTATTTCATTTAGTCACTTGATTGATCCTTTTTCTATTCATCGTAGCTTAGATCAATTTATATCAATAAAATAAAAATATATTTTTGTCGTTATAGAAGACGGAATTTTAGGATAATAAATGTAGTATGAATAAAACAGGAGAGAGGAGGGGGGAAATAATAAAGAAAGGGTTATCCAAAGCTATATACAAGTCACCCACACCCCCTTTTTTTTTATTTCATTAATTGAATTTCGGTTATTGATTAAGGTGAAGTTCCGTAAAAACTCCTGCCTTCTTTAAAATATCATCAACAGTTCCTGTAGGTTGAGCGCCCTTTTCAAGGAAATAGAGAATAGCGGGAACATTTAAATGGGTTTGATTCTTTATCGGATCATAAAAACCCACTTTATGAAGATCTCTTCCTTCTCTTCGGGATCGAACATCTATTGCAATGATTCGATAAATGGCTCATTGGGATAGATGTCGATTAACAATACCCCCCCCAGAACCGTATAAGAAGTTTTCTCCTCGTACGGCTCGAGAAATTTAGAAATTATGTATAGAATTCTAATTCATATAAAATAGATCCATAGATTATTAAATCAATTAGACTGTGATTAAAATACTTTTTTCTTATTCTTTTGTTTCTTTTTTGAAAAAAAAAACTCATTCTTATTTGTACCCCCATAACTCAAGTTGGGTAACTCTCACTCAAAGGAAAACTACCCTTAAGCTTAAGCATTTCATTTATTGAGCAGTCTCTAACCCCCTTTTTTTGTATGTCTCCTTTAGAATCTATTTCGATTCTTCATTCTGATTTAGTTTAGTTTAGTTATTGAGACAATTGAAAAAGGTTTTTCTTTGTTCCGGGATCCTTTATCCTTGCCTTGAATCATTGGGTTTAGACATTACTTCGGTGATCTTTAATCGTTTCAAAATGGCAGCAACATACCATTCTTTGTTATTTATTTTTATCAAAGAATCATATGAATAATCGATTCTCGCGTGATACACTTTTTATCAAATTTTACGTTTGAATTTGAAACTTGCTCGAATTAGACCCTTTCGATTTCTATACCGAAAATATACTTACGAAGTTGTTTCAACTTAGTGATTGACACTAACCCTAGATCTCTGCTCTTGATAAATGAATAAATACTTTCTACTCGAGCTCCACCGTGTACTATTTACATCAAAACCCTCAAAAAATGAAAGCTCTAGTGGAACAGAACAACCGATGTCGAGTCAAGAGCATCTTCATTCCTATATAATATAAAATGGTGGGTGTAAGAACCCACAGTTGATCGTATCCTTCAAGTCGCACGTTGCTTTCTACCACATCGTTTTAAACGAAGTTTTACCATAACCTCTAATTTATTGGAACTCGTATGTAATTGATTCATTTATGGAATCATGTATAGTCATTGGTTTAGTTGGTCCAGAGTAATCTATACTCTTATGAATGGGTAATTTTTGAAAAAGTCTCAGCAATAATTCAATTTATTTAAATCCACATTTTATTGTATATATTGGATCAATAACATTTTTTTGTATGAGTTCAATATGGATTTCCCTATATATAGATATTTTCTATGTATATAGAGAGATATTTTAAAATTTATAGAAATTAAAAAATAATTACGAATAAAAAAAGAATCTCTCTTTTTCAATTTCTTCATAGGATGGATTCACGAGTTTCACCCTTCGTCGAGTACTAAGGACTCAGAAGAAATCATTAAAAAGATTTAATTTTGATTGAAAATTTCCTACCTCAATATTATTATTTCAATAAAGTTTTGTAATAAAAAAGGGATTTATTATCATAAATAAATGCATATTCGGATTAACCCATCAATCATTTTAAACAAATAGATTGATCAAAAAAAAAAATAAAAATCATCATTATAAGAAAATAAGAAAGAACAATCACATTCTATCTATATCTAATACCAGACTCTTAAACATTAAACATAAGGTTGGTTTAAAAGGCAATCTTTTGTCTAATATGATATAGAATATTATTCTATATATCCTATAATATACTATGATATATACAATACGCATACTCTGGGACGGAAGGATTCGAACCTCCGAATAGCGGGACCAAAACCCGTCGCCTTACCACTCGGCCACGCCCCATTTATATTCAACACTAATAAACACTAATATTGGTAGTGGTTGTTCGTCAATTCGAATACAAATATTCATAGAATAAATTAGATTGTTGCTAGGATTTTGATACGTTTATAGATCAAAATAAAATCAATTTATTGATCATTACATAAAATTCCATTAAGATATTGTATGAAAGTAGGATTTCTTCTATTCTCTTTTTATTTGAGAATTGAAGGATTTTTGATTAGATGGGTTCAAAAATCAAAGAAAGGTTTTTTGCCCTACTTTATGTTATTAATTTTGCCCTTATCCCTTATATCAATAATAAGGGATTAATAACTCAATCAAATCAAAAGAAATACAATTATCTTCAAGAACAAAGAAAAAAATTTTGTTATGCTTAATATCTTAAGTTTCATCTGTATCTGTCTTAATTCTTTCCTTTATTCAAGTAGTTTTTTCTTCGCCAAATTGCCCGAGGCCTACGCTTTTTTGAATCCAATAGTAGATGTTATGCCAGTAATACCTTTATTCTTTTTTCTATTAGCTTTTGTTTGGCAAGCTGCCGTAAGCTTTCGATGAGATTTTTAATACTATCCGAGACAAATTCATGATTTACTCGAAAAAAAAATTATAACTATTTAGAAGATCAGCTAAGTCGTACATACAATCTGAACCTTTGAGTCCAATATTGAAATTCTTCTATAGCTGTGATAAATCTGGATCACTCTCATTTTCTTATTCTTACTTTTTTCCATTGAACGACCCTGTTAGAGTCCCCCCCAATATATAATATTGGGTATGAAATCCAATTTTTAGTAATGAACGACTCAATTCTTAATTTCTGAAAAGTTTTTCCTATTTCTAGAAATCACTTCACTGCATTTCTTGGTGTCAAAATAGGGTAAAATAGAGAATCTATTCTCTTTTTTTCAAAAAAAAATGATCTTGGAGATTGTGTAATGCTTACTCTAAAACTATTTGTTTATACAGTAGTAATATTCTTTGTTTCTCTCTTCATTTTCGGATTCCTATCTAATGACCCAGGACGTAATCCTAGACGTGAAGAATAAAAAAATAAGATTTTTTCCTTGCTTGAGTTTAAAATGTTCTTAAAATTTTATCTATTCCACATCTTTCCTTAACTATAAAAAAATACCAAGTAATCGACAGAAACGGAAAGAGAGGGATTCGAACCCTCGGTACAAAAAACTCGTACAACGGATTAGCAATCCGGCGCTTTAGTCCACTCAGCCATCTCTCCCCCAAATTGAAAAAAGGGATAATCACTATGATACATTGTATAAAAATAGAAAATGAAGGCTTGAAAAAAGCCCTTCCTTCTTTATCTCTCTTTATTATATAGATATAGAATAAAGGTAGATAAAGATAATTATCTAGATATATAGATGGATATCTATATAATCGATAAAAACTTTTATGAGCAATTCCATTTAGATAAAGTAAGGGCTCAAAAGAAGAGATATCTACAACCCCAATATATAAATAATACCAATATATTAAAGATTACTAAAAATATATATTTATAAATAAATAAAAATAAAGTACCTCTTTTTTTATTTGATTTCTTTCGTCCGAAAAGTCCTTTTCTTTTTATTTCCACGGCCTGGCCTGGTCAGTACCTAGCCGGGCTTTTTTTGTTCCAATGAATCGTAGATCAAATTATTTATTTGATTTGAAAACACAAAATGAGTCCCGTTTTCCTAATCTCATTAGTCCCCCTGACGAAAATATGTCAACGCTCGAATTTTCATGATTCTTTTCTGATCCGATCTTTTTATTACTTATTACTACGACCAATTTTCGTGTTCGACAAAAGGTCCATTTACATACAATAATTGCATTGTAGCGGGTATAGTTTAGTGGTAAAGGTGCGATTCGTTCGATTAACCCCTGAATAGTTAAGGGATCCTTCGGAATTATTAATATTCCGATCAAAAACTTTATTTCTTAAAAGGATTAAATCCTTTACCTCTCGATGAAAGATTCGAGAAAAAATAAAAATTCTCGTGATTTGTATCCAAAAATAAGTTAGAAATTTAAAAAATTGGATAATGAAATTACGAAACATAATTTTTATTGAATTGGATCAATACTTCCAATTGAAGGAATAAGGGATCCATGGATAAAGGTAGAATTTTTTCTAATCGTAACTAAATCTTCAATTTTTTATTTGTATAAGGGAGATTGAAGCAAAACAAAATAGCTATTAAAAAATGTTTTTAGTTTACTAGAGACGTCGACATCTTTTTTAGCTCGGGGGAAACAAAATACCTTTCCTAAGGATTTTTTCAAATAGAAATAGGGAACGAAATAAATAACTGGAAAGATTGTTATAATCTACTCTTCTATAGGGATCATCTATAAAGCGGGTCCTTTTGAATGCATTCAGACGGAAAGGCTGACATAGATGTTATGGGTCGCATTTTTTTTGTTTACATCTTCCATAAAGGAGCCGAATGAAACCAAAGTTTCACGTTCGGTTTTGAATTAGAGACGTTAAAAGTGATGAATCAAGGTCTACTATAACCCCTAGCCTTCCAAGCTAACGATGCGGGTTCGATTCCCGCTACCCGCTTATCTTATTATTTATATATA